AATAAAGTATCTAGGCATACCTATTTCTTCATATTCATACTTAAAATTTTATGAAGTTTATTTTTTTGCTACAGCTCATAAAAATCGTTGTTTTAGACGATAGATATGTAGAAAGCCTATCTTTTTTTCTAGTATTTATTAAGACATTTGTTCTTTTTTGCATTTTTTTTCTATAGTGGAGATAGTCGCACGTAATGACAGATCACGGCCATATTATTAAAGGCTTGTGGTAAGAATGGGTTTCGCTCTAGTGCACGAAAATAATATTCCAAAGCTTTTGTATGTTCTCCGTTTCTTGTGTGGATAAGGCCTATGTTATAGAGTATATAACTTCGATCATAGGGATCAACTTCTAGTCGCATAGCTTCATAATAATTCTGTAAAGCTTCCGCATAATTTCCTTCGGATTGAGCCAACATCCGTTACGGTCGTCATTCGATTCAACGAATCTCCGTTTCAGAACCGTACATGAGATTTTCATCTCATACGGCTCCTCCTTTATGTACATAATGAGAGACTAATACATGGAATAAAAAAGATTATAATATTCTCATTATAAACTGAGCAGGGCTGGTGTTTTTACAAGAAATCTCTAATCAACCCTCTTGTAAAAGCTCTTTCTTTAACATAAAGTATATTGATACTAGATAAAAAAAGGGTAACTCCATCAATTTATTTGTCCTAAGCGCCCCTTAATTTTCAGAAATTAGTCACTTCAACAGTTTTCGATGGGTATACGGGTATCCAAAACACGAACGAGATGGGTGCTTGTTGTCCCAACCATTCTTATTAGTCCCGATCCTGATAAAGAAAAGGGAACGGATAATTTATAACAAAGTTTTCCTGTTGTTGATTCCGAGGAGTAGCGCCTCTTCCTCTATGCCCCCTATTGGTACTAGTGGAATAGGTTTGACCTACCCAACCATAGGTGTAACCTTTCGCTCAATACCCTATAATCAACAATTGAAGGTTTGAGGTTGCATTAATCAGAGATACACGACAGAAGGGCTTGTTTTATTTACAAACTTCACCTTCAACAAGCGTAGATTTCTTTAAAATAATTTTTTTCTTTATATCCCAAATAATATAAAACTTTCTCCTAAGAACGTTAAAAAATATAAATAACTAAAAAAAATTACATTATAAAAATGAAAGAAAAGTATAAAATAACTAAATAAAAAATAATCAAATCGCACCATCTCTGTAATAAGCGAATGCTTCTTTCTCGCCCGAAGTTGTCGGAATTATTCGTAATAAGATATTAGCTACAATCGAAAAGGTCTTATCAATAAAATTTCCATTTATTCGAGATCTAGACATAGACATAAATTCATTCTATAATTTATTTTAATTACCTTCGTGATAAAAAAATCCCACAACAGGCGAAATTTGACAGTACGAAATAACATAAAAACAGAATAATTAAAATGAAACCCCTACTCAAATTGTTTATTTTTTGCAGGAATCCATAAAAACTAATAACTATTTGAAGACGATTAGATTTCACCCAAATGTAAATAGAGTAGTATTAAGAATATGGGAAAACATTCCGATTTCTTCAAAGTTGAAGAATCGACAAATTTATTAAGAATAATTCAAGAAGTTTTGATTAAATTATGATTATGATCCAAAGAGGAGAAAGAATCGAATAATCGTTCTATGATGTATGAAAATAGAATAATGGTATAAAGTAAATAGAATGATGGTCTAAAGGTAGCCATTAAGGATAGTAAAAAAAAAGGATCAATCGGTGGAGTTGTTCCAATTAAAAAATTTAATCCAATATAAAAATTCGAAAATAAAATGAGGAATACCGTCTTCGTAAACATGAATAGATACCTTTATTTATTGTTTTTACCGGTTTGTCCAACAAAATTCTCTCATCTACCCAACCTCGACTAAGGATTTGACAAAGTTTTTCTATTTTTTTTGTTAAAATAGAGTGTACGCATTTATCCAAAAACCTAATATAAATCACTATTCACTCGATCTAGATTTATTAAACTTTATCATTATGGAGGAGAGATGGCTGAGCGGTTCAAGGCGTAGCATTGGAACTGCTATGTAGGCTTTTGTTTACCGAGGGTTCGAATCCCTCTCTTTCCACACCCTTCACCTAATTCATCAATGTTAATGTTATTGACCGCAATATCTCAAATCAAATAACAAAGGATACCATTCTTCCAACAGTTAGGACTTTCTTTGATCTGGTTTCGCTATTCCTAATCCCAATTTCTGTAATCTGTAAAATATTAGTAAAGAATAGACAAGGAATTAAAATATCCCTATCAATCTATGATACATGAATCGGAAAAAAAAGAAAATCCCTTGCTTCGAGACTCTTTATATGGGTGTAAAGTGAGGGCAAAATTCTCCGAATCCCTCTTATTTTAGTTAGTTTTAAGTCTGACGAGAATAATATTCTACAACTAGCAATTCATTTATTTTCAAATGTACCCATTTACTATCTAGTATTTCATTGACTGATCCTTTATATTGGAATGGGTGAAGAGTCAAATGTTTTGGCAATTCCTCATGCGAATATGAATCAAGGTAATTTTGAACCAGAGCCTTAGATTTTTGTTCATCTTTCACTGTAATAATATCGCGGGGTTTACAGCGATAACTTGGTATATCTACTCTACCACCATTAACTAAAATATGTCTATGGTTAACCAATTGGCGGGCTTGAGGAATAGTCGAAGCTATACCTAATCGAAAAAGGATGTTATCCAACCGCATTTCAAGCAATTGTAGTAAAACTTGACCTGTTGACCCTTTTGCTTTTCCGGCGATATGAACATATTTAAGTAATTGTTGTTCTGTAAGACCATAATGAAAGCGCAATTTTTGTTTTTCTTCTAAACGAATACGATATTGAGATTTTTTACCGGGGCGTAATTGGTTTCTAAGATAGTTTCCGGCTATAGGCTTTTTAGTAGTTAGTCCCGGTAAAGCTCCCAGACGACGGATTTTTTTGAAACGAGGCCCTCTGTAACGCGACATAAAGACTCCTTAATAAAGTTGCATAAACCTAAATGCAATTAAACTAAACTAAATGATAAATATCAAAATTAAAAAAATAATTTGAAATTAAATAATAAATAAATGGAAAGTTATTTAAATATTATTACTACAAAAAAGAATTCGAAAGAATAATTCGATGAATTGTATCACTATCCCGTCCTTAATATATTATATATACTTTATCGTATTAATATTAAATATAAAGCTTAATTAATTGAAAACTATTTTATACTAAAAAAATATGAAATAATATTATATTAAAATATTAATAATATAAAAATAAAGTAAGGGTTCTTTTCTTGATCGATTTAGTCTACATAGATCAACCGCCTCGAATTTTTTTTAATTGGAAGTTCGTATGAGATAATAGAAGGGTGCCCTTTGGGAAAAGGAGAAGAAGCTTTTTTCAATTTCTTTGATTTTACATTATCAATTATGTAAAAAATAAAAATTAAACAAATGGAGAAAAGCCTGCTATCGGAGTCGAACCGATGACCATCGAATTACAAATGCGATGCTCTAACCTCTGAGCTAAGCGGGCTCGCTTAACATAAATTCTACGCACATAAGAATTTAGTAAACTACTGGAATCTTAGCTATTAACTCTTCACATAACAATTACTATATCAATATAGCAATATAAAATTATAGCAATATAAAATTTCCAGCTATTTATCTTATAAAATATATGAGTATCAATAATCAACAGTTTAATTAGCTAGTAAGATTTTTTTTAATTCAAATGACAATTGCATTGAATATTAGTTTTTTTTACTATTCTATATTTACTAATCTAATTCTATTTCTTTTAGTAAAATTATTTTTTATTAAAAAAAAAAAGACTTATTAGTTATATCCATTAGATTCGTTATGGATATTAAATTATTCAATATTAAGAGTAATTAAATTCCCTTTAAGTTATTTTTCGTTCGGAAAGATACCAGATAAGATGAAAACAAAAGAATCGACCCTTAAAGCATTCAAAATAGCACGCTAAAACCGATATATATTGGTAAAAAATATATATATATATATATATAATATATATATACGTAGAATTATACTATTAGGCGTAAGGATATTATATATTTAGAATATAGTAATAGTATTTACTATACTATCTTTATAGTATAGAAATACTATGTATCAATCAATATTGTATATTGAATTGGTGAATTCAATAGTCCCATCATAATATAACACTGAAAGCAAAAGTAAAACGTTAGGATAATAATATCCTAATTACAAAGCAAAGGGGGATATGGCGAAATTGGTAGACGCTACGGACTTAATTGGATTGAGCCTTGGTATGGAAACCTACCGAGTGATAACTTTCAAATTCAGAGAAACCCTGGAATTAAAAATGGGCAATCCTGAGCCAAATCCGTTTTTATCAAAACAAACAAGTGTTCAGAAAGCGATAATAAAAAAGATAGGATAGGTGCAGAGACTCAATGGAAGATGTTCTAACAAATGGAGTTGGCTGCGTTGCGTTAGTAACGGAATTCTTCCATCAAAATTCAATAAAGGTGAAGGATAAATGTATCCGTACTGAAATAGTATCTCCAAATGATTAGTGACAACCCGAGTCCGTATTTCTTTTAATTTTTATGATAATTAAAAAGAATTTTTGTGAATCAATTCGAAGTTGAAAAAGATATCGAATATTCATTGATGAAATCATTTATTACATATAAAAATCTGATAGAATTGATTAATTGGACGAGAATAAAGATAGAGTCCCATTCTACATGTCAATATCGACAACAATGAAATTTATAGTAAGAGGAAAATCCGTCGACTTTAAAAATCGTGAGGGTTCAAGTCCCTCTATCCCCAAAAAGTCCCAGTTGATTCCCAAATTATTTATCGTATCTTCTCAGTTCATTAGTGGTTCACAATTCGTTCTCTATTCTCGTTCATTCTAATTGTATTTGAGCGGAAATTTTTTTCTTATACGAAGACTTGTCCTA